TGAATTAGAATGAAGAAATAGGATTTTAGGGATAAGGAATAAATTAAACAAACAAACCATGGATAAATCCAAGCGACCTTTTCTTAAATTCAAGCGATCTTTTCGTAGGCGTTTGCCCCCGATTCAATCGGGGGATCGAATTGATTATAGAAACATGAGTTTAATTAGTCGATTTATTAGTGAACAAGGAAAAATATTATCAAGACGTGTGAATAGATTGACCTTGAAACAACAACGATTAATTACTCTTGCTATAAAACAAGCTCGTATTTTATCTTTGTTACCTTTTCTCAATAATGAGAAACAATTTGAAAGAACCGAGTCGACCGCTAGAACTACTGGTTTTAAAGCCCGAAATAAATAGGCTTACTTTTTCTTCACTTGAATCATAATTACAAGAATCTAGATTTGAGTGAATCTAGATTTGAGTATCGTGTCGTAAGAAAAAATGAATCGGAAAAAAATAAATCTGTTTTTATTGAATTGAACGTGTTCATTCATTTTGACTACTTTAGTATATTTTCTCATACTAATTTCTACTCTACCTTCCCGGAGTTCATTCTCCGGGTAACTCCATTTAAATTATTCTGGTGGATTCTTTCCAATCTACTTCCTTTATGATTTCGTTCGAAATCATATAAAGACAATTCCTATTTGATATAGCTATTTGTGCAAGTATTTTACGGTTAAGAAGCAACTGTCTCTTGTACAGATCGTGTATTAATCTACTATAACTATAGGATACTCCCCTTTCGCGAATTACTGCGTTTATCCTAGTGATCCACAAACGACGAAAATCTCTCTTTTTCCTATCCCTATCCCGATGAGCCGAAACTAAAGCTCTTATTTTCTGTTGAGTAATAGTTCTAGTAAGCCTTGAATGAGCCCCTCGAAAGCTTGATGCAAATAAACGAATTTTTGTTCTACGTCTCCGAGCTATATATCCCCGTTTAATTCTGGTCATTGAATAAATGAAACTTTGACGAATAACTAATTGATTGCCTTTCTTTCAGTTATTCTTTTCCCCCTTCCTAGTCTATTAATAACAAAACGAATTTTTCCAATGTATAAAATCAAAATTCCAATGGCTTTGGCTACTCTAACCTTCCCGACCACGATTTTTTTTTTAGGTATTTCACTGCGAAATAAGACAGAACTAAGAAATTGTATTTTCCTAGGTATCAAAAATATAGTAAATAAAAGAAATAAAAAAAGAAATAGTGGGTTCCTTCGTTTCTATGGTTACTTCTTAAACGGTGAGGTCTTCTCTATACACCGGAGCCTTTACTTTATACTTTAATTTACTATTTAATCAACTAATTGATGTTATTGGGAACTTGTATAGTTCACACGCTTTGGCTCTACCCATGAATTATCCAGTAATAGGTCTTTCACAATCAGATCTACCTATACAGTAACGGTATTTAATTATGAAAGTTTGCTGGGTAGCTGACCCTCTTAGTCCGTTTAAATAAGATTTCCTCCGCTTAATGGATAACCATTTGTTACCAATGGAGAATTTCTTATCATCTTAAATTCAGGTGATTGGATTTACACCAACGGAAACCATAAACTTCATACACAATAGAGGGATATGGTAGAGTTTTTTTTTTTAATAATGGATGGAGTTCCTTTTTCCATCCTATCCCATTCACCGGTACTGATCATTGATACTGTAAAAGTAGTTTTCTTGCTTTTGTGCCAGCTCATGATCTAAACGAGTCGCACATACACCCTAGTACATGTTCCTCGACGCTGAGGGCACCCCCGAAGAGCGGGGGATTTCGTGACATTTCTGATTGGCTGTCTTGTATTTCTAATAAGTTGTTTAATAGTTGGCATGTTGAATCGTATACATAATATGATGGGTTGGTTTAGATTGATCCTAACCGAATGATGGTGAATTACTTCTATTTAATAGAATATTCAATTCGAAGATAAAATCTCAAATCACAGATTTGCGCGAAATCCATGTTATTTTCCTTGAACCGCTACAAAATCAACAATTCCATAAGCTTGGGCTTCTGTTGCTGACATAAAAATATCTCTTTCCATATCTTCGTGTACAACCCAGAAGGGTTTGCCCGTTCTTTCTGCATAAACCCTTGTGAGGGTTTCACGCAGTTTCATCAGTTCTACCGCTTCCATGACAAATTCGCCTACTTGTGCCATATAAAAAGCACTATAAGGTTCATGTATCATTACCCTGATGATATAACAAAATAAAAGCTTCCCCTATCTCGCATGATAAAGCAAAGAGAAAAGAAAGATAAAGAATAGAAAAAAGATAGAATTGAACAACCGTACAGGCATCTTTTGTGCATACGGCTCTACAAGAAAATTTACCCCCCTCCTTTCTATTGAAGAAAGAGAAAATAGAATCTATCAGACTCAGATGGGTAAATAATCAAATTGCCATCCTTCCTTTCGGAGGAGTTCAAAAATACTATGATGGCTCCGTTGCTTTATATGTTTATTTTTTTTGTCTGTGATTCAGCAA